TATTGATATCATTTCATACTTAATACAATGAATTATCTAAAATATTTATATACATACAATATCACTTATACAACTATATATATATAGTAATATGGGGGGGGATATATATAAGGGTATATAATACCTTTAAATGTTTTAATTTAAAAAAACTTAATAAAGTTTAAGTTATATTTTTAATTTTTAGGGTTAATTAATAATATAAATTTAAATTATATAGTTAAGAAAATTTATTTTTAGGGAGATACCTTTATTATTTTATTAAAATTATCTCTAAGAGATACCTTTATTATTTTACTAAAATTATCTCTAAGAAGAAATCTCTATTATTTCACTAAAGTTATTTTTATAAATATATAAAGTATAATAATGCTACACTTAAAAAATTATTTCTAATAACCCTAGTTAGTCAATTTATCCATTAACTAATAAAATAAATAAGAATACCCTACCGTACTAAAAGAAAATACGAATATTTTAGGAACACTTAAAGACTAGCTTATCCGAGAATGGAAAATATTGGGTACTAACCGTACAGTGATTTAGTTTATAGAATAAAGTTTTGAAAAACTTAAATAGATAAATAATTTATTTGGGTATCCCCAATAAGGATTTAACTTAATACTTGTGTATTTTAAATAAATAAATGTAAATTTATTAATAAATACTAGTAATTTACTATATTATACAAAAATCAAGAGTTTAATAAAAGATTTATTATTGATATCATTTCATACTTAATACAATGAATTATCTAAAATATTTATATACATACAATATCACTTATACAACTATATATATATAGTAATATGGGGGGAGATATATACCTTAAAAGTATTTTTTAATTATTTAATTTACTTAAAAGTAATTGATTTTGTTACCAAAATTTTAAGTTAATTAATATTAAACATGTAAATATTAATGTTTATTTTATTTTTATTAAATATAAAGATTAATTATACAATTTTCAGTTTTTAATATTATTTATTTAATATATTAAAATATAGTAATTAATTTTAATATTAACAAATTTTAGTGCCAGCAGTTGCGGTTATTCTAATAATATAATTTAAAATTTGTAGGTTAGGTATTAAATTTTTAAATTATTATTTTTAATTATATTTATTAAGTGAAATTTTAAATATAAATTTAAATATAGGTTAATTATATATTAATATATATATAAAACTAGGATTAGATACCCTATTATACTATTATAAATTAAAAACCTTATTATTAATAGCTATTTCTTTAAAATAAAAAAATTTGGCGGTAATTAAAAATTGTTTAGAGGAACCTGTTTTTTAATCGATAATCCACGATTTATTTCACCTTAAATATTTCTTATATACCGCTATCATTGAATATTTTATTAGAAAATTTTCAACAATTATTTTATTACAAAATGTTAGGTCAAGGTTTAGTTTTTTAAGGTTAAAAATGGGTTACATTAATTATAATTTTGGATTTTAAGTTTTTATATTTAAATAAAATTGGATTTAATTGTAATATTTAAATTAATTTTTTTTATGAAATTATTATGATTATGTACATATCGCCCGTCATTCTCATAAATTGAGACAAGTCGTAACAAAGTAGGGGTATTGGAAAATATTCCTGGTAATAAATTCAAGTTTTAGTTTTTGGTAAACTTTATTATTTACATTAATAAAATTTCTGTTCAAATCAGATAAACTTGATTATTTAATTATAATTAAAATTTATATTTGTTCTTTTTAATAAATATATATATTTATAGTATAATTTTTTGAAAAAAATAATAAAATTATATGACGAGTACTGAGAAGGAATTAATTAAAAACATTAAAAGAACTTAATAATAAGGTACCTTTTGTATCAGGGTTTATTAATTTAAATTTATAAATTTTAAATTTCCCGAAATTTAAATATATATATATTTATTTTTATGTAAATTTCAAATTATTATATAATATTTATATAGTAGTTATATGCTTTTCAGTTTAAATATATCTGGTTACTTTTGAAATTAATTTAATTAATAATTAAATTAAAAAGAAAAAATTTAATTTTTTCTTTAATTTAATTAAATTATTAAAGGGATAATCTTTTAATGTATTTTATAATTTATAAAATTTACATAAACTTAATTAGGATTAATATTTTCTTTTTTTATATTTTTTCAAAAAAAGTTTATATTTTTTTAATTTTTTTTAATTTAAAATCGTAAAAAGTTATTTTATTTAATAAATTTTTATAAGAAATAATGATAAAATGAGTATAATTAAATATTTAATTAAAGAATTCGGCAATTTTAATTCTCGATTGTTTAATAAAAACATTTCTTTTTGGTTTTTTAAAAAGTAAAGCCTGCTCAATGATTTTTAAATAGCCGCGTGTAATCGTGCTAAGGTAGCATAATAATTTGTCTTTTAATTAAGGTCTAGTATGAATGGCTAAACGAAGGATTAACTTTTTTAATTAAATTAATTAAAATTTTATTTTTTAGTTAAAAAGCTAAAATAAAGTTATAGGACGATAAGACCCTATAGAATTTTATTTAGAAACTTTTATTCTATTTTTATTTTTATTATATAATAAAAGCAATAAATTTAGTTGGGGTGATTTTTATATTTTATTAACTATAATTTTTTCTTTCATAAATTAATGAATTTTTGATCCTTTTATTAAGATTAACAGAAAAAATTACCTTAGGGATAACAGCGTAATTTTCTTGGAGAGTTCTTATTTATAAGAAAGATTGCGACCTCGATGTTGGATTAAAATAAAATTATGGTGTAGAAGCTATAAGTTTAAGTCTGTTCGACTTTTAAAATTTTACATGATCTGAGTTAAGACCGGCGTGAGCCAGGTTGGTTTCTATCCTTAATATAATTATGATAATTTAGTACGAAAGGACCAATTATTACAAATATATTTGTATATTGTTTTGGCAGATTAATGTAATAAATTTAGAATTTATAAATGTAATTTTTTTACAAACAATAATGATGTTTATACTAAATTTTTTATTTTTAATTTTAATATTACTAATTTCCATTGCTTACTTAACTTTATTAGAACGAAAAATTTTAAGATATACACAGACACGTAAGGGACCCAATAAGGTAGGTTTTATAGGTCTCTTACAACCTTTTTCGGATGGTATTAAATTATTTTTTAAGGAACAAATTAACTTAATTTATTTTAATTACTTTATTTATATATTATCCCCCATCTTTATATTTACAATTTCATTATTTGTATGAATTATTTATCCCTTTTTATGAAATTTAATTAATTTTAATTATGGTTTTTTATTTTTTTTATGTTGTTCTAGAGTAGGTGTATATGGTTTATTATTATGCGGTTGATCTTCTAATTCAAATTATTCTTTATTAGGTAGATTACGGGCAGTAGCTCAAGTTATCTCTTATGAGGTAAGTATGGTTATAATTGTTATTTGTTTAATAATTTTTTCTTTTAGATTTAATTTATTAAATTTAATAAATTATCAGTATTACATTTGATTTATTTTTTTTTCCTTTCCTTTATTTTTTTGTTGATTAAGAACTTGCCTCGCTGAGGTTAATCGAGCTCCCTTTGATTTCGCTGAAGGAGAATCAGAGTTAGTTTCTGGGTTTAATATTGAATACGGGGGAGGGGGTTTTGCTTTAATTTTTTTAGCTGAATATGGAAATATTATTTTAATGAGTTTTTTAACAAGATTATTTTTTTTAGGTGGTGATATTTATTCTTTAACTTTTTATATAAAATCTATTATAATCTCTTTTTGATTTATTTGAGTTCGGTCTACCCTACCTCGTTTTCGATATGATAAATTAATATATTTAACTTGAAAATTATTTTTGCCTCTTTCTTTAAATTATTTTATTTTTTTTATTGGGTTTTTATTTTTGATATTTACCGATATTTATTTCATTAATTTAAGTTAAGTTAATATGTCAATTTATTACATATCTTATATTTTCAAAATATATGCTTTTATTAAGCTAATTAACTAATAGTTAATTTTATCTCAAATAATTAAAGTTAAAGCATTAATAGGAAAATACAAAAAATAAATTGTTGTTAAAACTTGTCCGGTAAAAATATAAGGTTGTTCTGCCGGTCGGGCACCAATCCAGGTTAATAAAATTAAAATTGTTACAAATACTCAAAATATAAATTTATTAATTGGATAAAAAGACTGACTTTGAAATTTAGATTTATTAATTAAGGGTAAAATTATTAAAATTAAAATTGATATAAATATAGCAACAACCCCTCCTAATTTATTAGGAATTGATCGTAAAATTGCGTATGCAAATAAAAAATATCACTCTGGTTGAATATGAACTGGTGTAACTATGGGATTAGCTGGGGTAAAGTTTTCTGGGTCTAATAATAACAATGGTTCAATTATATTAATTAATACAAATAACAAAATTACTGTTATAAATCCAACTAAGTCTTTTGTTGTGAATCTAGGATGGAATCTAGTTTTGTCGTGATTTCTATTTAATCCTAAAGGATTATTCGACCCTCTTACATGAAGGAACAACAAATGAATTATTACCATAACAGCAATAATAAATGGTATAATAAAATGCAGTGTAAAGAATCGATTTAAGGTTGCATTTCTAACTGAAAATCCACCTCATAGTCATTTAACAATTGATTCCCCTAAATAAGGGATAGCAGAAACTAAATTTGTAATCACGGTAGCTCCTCATATAGATATTTGCCCTCAAGGTAAAACATATCCTAAAAATGCAGTTGCTATAGTTGTGACAAAAATAATAACTCCTATATTTCAAACTTCTAGTAGTTTATAAGATCCAAAATATATACCTCGTCCGATATGTATATATATACAGATAAAAAATAAAGATGCCCCATTTATATGTAAATTTCGAATTATCCATCCATAATTAATATCTCGACAAATATGGATTACTCTTTCAAATGCCAATTCAATGTTGGCAGTATAATGTATAGATAAAAAAAGTCCTGTTACAATTTGAATAGACAAACATAGACCTAGTAGTGAACCAAAATTTCATCATAATGAAATATTAGTAGGTGAGGGTAAATCTACAAGTGAATTATTTAAAATTTTAAATAAGGGGTGATTTTTTCGTGTTGCTTTGTTCATTAGTTACTTTTACGTATTGGCCCCTCATTTCTGTTTACTAAAAATGAAACAATAATCATTATTAAAAATAACAATGTAATCATTAAAATAGTGGGTATTATAAATTTATAATTAAATAATTTATTTATAATTATCTCTTGGTTAATATAAAATCTAATTTTTTTTTCAAAGATTATTTCTTTTTTTGTAAAATTTAAATAAAATCCTAGTATTATTAAATACAAAATTAATATAGTTGGAATATTGAATTTTTCATTTGAAGCAATTCTTGCTATATACATAAATAAAATTAATAAACCTCTAATTATGATTAAAATTATTATATAAGAGTATCAAAAAGATGAAATTATAATTGATGAAATAATTCTAATTAATATTGTCTGCAAGATTAAAGTTACAACTATTCTTAAAGGTGTTATTAATCTCGAAAATAAAATTCTTATAATAATCATTAATATAATTAGTATTTCTAAAATTCAGTAGATATTTTATTAAAAATATTAATTTTGGAGATTAAAGAAAGGGAATATTCTTTTCTACTGAGCAATTAAGTTTTATACTATTTTTGATTTACAAAATCAATGTTTTTTTTAAACTATAAAAGCTATTTTAATAAATAGATTATTTATTTCTTATGTTTGTGGTTTTTTGGTCTTTGTTTCTTTACGTTTCCACTTATTACTTACTTTAATTAGAATTGAGTTTTTAATAATTATTATTTATATAATTATATTTCATTTTTTTTTAATTTTTAGTAATGACTTATATTTTTTAATTTTATTTTTAGTAATATTAGTTTGTGAAGGTTCTTTAGGATTAAGAATTTTAATTTGTTTAATTCGTTGTCATGGAAATGATTTAGTTAATTCTTTATATATAATATTATGATAATAATATTTTTTGAATTTTTATTTTTGATTCCACTAATTTTTATAAATAATTATTACTTGTTTATAGTTTGTTTATTATTAACATTCATATATGAATGTTTTATTTTTACATTTAATTATAGTGGTATATTAAGTTATTTTTTAGGTTTGGATATTATTTCTTGAGGTTTTATTTTACTTTCGATTTGAATTGTCTATTTAATATTGTTTTCTAGATATAATTATATTAATTCTAATAAAAGAAAAGAATTTTTATTTATAAATTTTTTTCTTTTATTATTTTTGTTTCTTTGTTTTACATCAATATCATTTTTTATATATTATATCTTTTTTGAGTCATCTTTAATTCCTACTTTATTTTTAATTTTTGGATGGGGTTATCAGCCTGAGCGTTTGACAGCTGGTTTTTATTTAATTTTTTACACTTTATTTGGTTCCTTACCTCTTTTATTGAGAATCTTTTATTTAATTAGTGTTAACGGTTCATCTTTCTTTTGATTATGTACTATTGATATAAATTTTTATTTGTTTATTTGTTTTATTATAGCTTTTTTAGTAAAAATACCTATGGTAATTTTTCATTTTTGGTTACCTAAAGCTCACGTTGAAGCACCTATTTCAGGTTCTATAATTTTGGCTGGTGTTTTATTAAAGTTAGGTGGTTATGGTTTAATTCGAGTATCTATGTTTTTATATGATTATATAAATTCATATGGTCTATTTTTTATTACTTTAAGTCTTTTTGGAGGGGTGTTTTGTGGATTAATTTGTTGTATCCAGTTGGACATAAAGGTGTTAGTTGCATATTCTTCTGTTTGTCATATATCTTTATGTATTATAGGTATTTTTTCTCTATTTGTTTGAGGAATTTGAGGCTCATTTACTTTAATATTGGCCCATGGTTTATGTTCTTCTGTTCTTTTTTGTTTAGTTAATATTATTTATACACGAATAGGTAGCCGAAATTTATTTTTAAATAAAGGTTATTTAATTTTTATACCTAACTTATGTTTATTTTGATTTATTTCTTGTTGTAATAATATGGGTAGACCTTTATCTATAAATTTATTTGGTGAATTAATTTTGATTATTAGTCTAATGAGTTGGTCAACTTGTTGTTCTTATTATTTAATACTATTATCTTTTCTATCATGTCTTTATAGAATATATTTATTTTCTTTTGTAAATCATGGATATACTTCTTTTAGTAATTATGTATTTAATTCCTTTTTTTCTGATTATTGTTTAGTTTTTTTTCACTTAGTTCCTTTAAATTTAGTTGGTCTTAAGTTTTACTTATTTGTAAATTTTATTTAAATTTAAGTAGTTTAATAAGAATTTTAATTTGTGGTATTAAAGGTAAATTTTTTTCTTAAATCATGTATATTTACATTTTTTTTATACTATCTATATTTTCTTTTTTATCTTTTTATTATGGATTTATCTTTATAAGTAATAATTTTTCTATTTTTTTAGATTGAGAAGTTTTAACTTTAAATTCTGTATCTATTTCTATAACTATTTTTATTGATTATATTTCTTTATTTTTTTCTGCTACAGTTTTAATTATTTCTTCTATGGTAATTTTATATAGACATGATTATATAAGTTCAGATTTATATAAGATCCGGTTTTTGTTTTTAGTATTATTATTTGTTTTATCTATAATATTTATAATTTTTTCTTTAAATTTAGTAAGAATTTTATTAGGTTGGGATGGTCTAGGTTTAGTTTCTTATTGTTTAGTAATTTATTACCAAAATGTAAATTCTTACATTTCTGGAATATTAACTATTATAACTAATCGTGTTGGTGATGTATTTATTTTAATTGGTATTGCTTGATTTTTTAATTTTGGTTCATTTAATTTTCTTTATTATGTAGATTATAATTTTGATTGACTAATACATTTTTCTTTATTAATTATTTTAGCTTCTTTTACTAAAAGAGCTCAAATTCCTTTCTCTTCATGACTCCCTGCTGCGATAGCAGCACCAACACCCGTTTCCTCTTTAGTTCACTCTTCAACTTTAGTAACTGCAGGTGTTTATCTTTTAATTCGTTTTGGTAATTTAATTTTTAATTGTACAATTGTTAATTTTTTATTAATTATTTCTGTTTTAACTATATTTATATCTGGTTTAGGGGCTAGATTTGAATTTGATTTAAAAAAAATTGTTGCATTTTCTACTTTAAGCCAATTAGGTTTAATAATGAGAGTATTATTTTTAGGTAATTTTAATATATCTTATTTTCACCTTTTAAGACATGCCTTTTTTAAATCACTGTTGTTTATATGTTCTGGTTTGATTATTCATAGTATATGTGATAATCAAGATGTTCGTTATATAGGTTACGTTTTTAATGAAAAGCCTTACATAATTACGTGTTTTTTTATCTCTAATTTATCTTTATGTGGTCTTTTTTTTATATCTGGTTTTTATTCTAAGGATTTAATTGTTGAGCTATTAATAGATATAAATTTAAATTTTTTTATCTTTATTTTATATCTTTTATGTATCTCTTTAACTGTTTTATATACATTTCGTCTATTGTTTTATATAGTTAATGGGGTTTCTTTAATAACAACTCGATGTGTAATGGATAATTTTAGTTCTTATTTTTCTTTAATTATCTTAGTATTTTTTTCTGTTACCTTTGGCTCTATATTTAGATGAATAATATTTGATACCCCTTTTATTTTTATTTTTCCTGTTTTTATAAAGATAATAATTTTATTTTTTATAATCTTGGGATTATTTATTTTCTTTTTATTAAAAAATTTTATTAAAAAGAAAATAAATAATTCATATATATTTCTAGGTAGAATGTGATATTTAAATTTTTTGGGTAGATCATTTTTTAGATATTATTATTTTATAATTTGTAATCAGTATAGGACTTTAATTGATGACAGATGAGGTGAATTTTATATTTCTTGCTATCCCCCTCATTTAATTGAATATTTTAGCTGAAAATTTAATTTCTTAATTTTTAATAATTTAAAGTTTTATTTTATATCATTTTTTTTGCTTATAATTTATTTATTAATTTATTTAAATAGCTTAAATAAAAAGTTTAATATTGAAGATATTAAGATAGGTTTATCCTTTTAAATAATTTATAAAATAATAATTTATCTTCTTACTGAAAATAAGATGTTTTATTTAAACTATATAAATTAAAAGAGAATAATGGAATTTAACCATTAATAAGAATAGTTAGCAGCTTTCTTATGAATCATCTTTCTCTTTTAATTGGATTATTTATCAGTTTGTTCATTAACAATGAATTGCCTCTATTTTGGCTTCAATTAAAAGTAAGAGGAAATTATCCTTAATTTTAGGTCGAAACTAATTGTAATTTTTTACTTCATTACTTGAGAAAAATCATAAGGATAATTTTTAATTGCAAATTAAATGTTATAATTAACTATAATCTCGATTAATAAATTCACTGAATTACTCCATTTTTTCATTCATAGTATAATCCGATAATTAAAATTAAAATTAATGTTGTTCTTGAAATAAATCATATAATTAAATTTCTTGTTTTTAATGTAATAATTATTGGTAATACTATAACTATTTCTACATCAAAAATTAAAAATAGAATACCAATTAAAAAAAATTGGGTTGAAAATGGAATTCGTGAGGATCTCTTTGGATCAAATCCACACTCGAATGGTGATATTTTATTTCGTTCTATTGTTATTTTTTTATTAATTACTTGATTAAGTATAATTATTAGTATTGAAATAACCAAAGTTAAGTTTAGAATTATTAATAGTTTAAAAATTATTCTTTCTTAATTTAAGATCATTTAATTGGAAGTTAAATATATTTTTTATACTAAAAGAATAACTACCTCATCAATAAATTATAATATATAATATTAATCATACTACATCTACAAAATGCCAATATCATGAAGCTGCTTCGAACCCATAATGGTGTTTTATTGAGAAATGGTTATTTAAGTGTCGAATAAGACAAATAAATAAAAATAAGGTTCCAATAATTACGTGGATACCATGAAACCCTGTTGCTATAAAAAAACATGACCCATAAACTGAATCTCTAATTGTAAATTTTGATTCTAAATATTCATAACCTTGAAGTATAGTAAATACAATCCCTAATATTACTGTTAAAATTAATCCTGTTTTTACTTGTTGGAATTTATTAAAAATTAAATTATGGTGAGCTCATGTTAATGTTATACCTGATGTTAATAAAATTATAGTATTTAATAAAGGAATTTGAGTAGGGTCAAATGTAAAAATTCCTTTTGGTGGTCATTTTATACCAATTTCTATAGTTGGAGATAAACTTCTATGAAAGAAAGCTCAAAAAAATGATACAAAGAATATAATTTCTGAAATAATAAACAAAATTATTCTGATTTTTATTCCCTTAATTACTAATGAATTATGTAATCCCTGATAAGTAGCTTCTCGAGAGATATCCCGCCACCATTGAAATATTGTCAATAAGATAATTATATTTCCTAAGAGTATTAAGTACAATTGTTTATTATAAAATATTAATGTTAAACCTGAAGTTATTGTTATTGCTCCAATTGATCCCGTCAAAGGTCATGGTCTATAGTTTACTAGATGATAAGGGTGACTTCTGTTTGTTGTCATAATTTACTTCTCTAATGTATAATGTTATAAGTATTATAAATACATATGATTGAATAAATGCAACTGCTGTTTCAAATATTATTAAAAATATTTGTACTATTATAATTGGTACATTTTTTAATATTATTGAAGTTTCTAATAATGTTATAAGTAAATGTCCTGTAATTATATTTGCTGTTAATCGAACTGATAAAGAAATTGGTCGAATAATGTTACTAATTATTTCAATTACAACTATAAATGGTATTAATAAATCAGGGGTCCCTAAAGGGGTTAGGTGAACTAACATTATCTTTGTTTTGTTTATTCATCTAAATAAAATCACTGATACCCACAATGGTAAAGCTAAGGCCAAATTTACAGCTATGTGTCTTGTTGCTGTGAAAATATAAGGTATTAATCCCATTAAATTATTTAATAAAATTATAAAAAAGATGGATACTAAAATTAGAATTACTTCTTTTCTTTTTTTATTTAATGTTATTTTAAGTTCATTAGTTAAATTATTTATTATAATGAAAATAAGTATTTTAATACGTGATTTTTTAATCCAAAAATTTATAGGTAAAATACTTATAAATATTAATATTCTTATTCAATTTATTGATAATTTTATTGATGTTGATGGATCAAATGTTGAAAAAAGATTTGTTATCATTTTCAATTTTCACTTATACATACTTTTTTATTTTTTACTAAATTTATTTTATTTATACTATTTTTATAGAAAAATATAATAATTACATTCAAAAATAAAATTGAAATAGATCTAATATAAATTAAGGTTCATCATATTGGTGATATTTGTGGGATAAAGAAATATAAAATTTTATATTTTTACTTTGACAAAGTAATGTTTTTTTTAAACTAATTTCTTTCATTAAGAGTAGTCGTTAATTACTTTAATTTGGTTTAAGAGACCATTACTTTACTTTCAGCCACTTAATGAATAATTTTTAATTCATTTGATAAATATATCTATAGAAGTAGATTCTAAAACAATTGGTATAAATCTATGATTTGCCCCACAAATTTCAGAACATTGTCCAAATATTAGTGTTGGCCGATTTATATAAATTGTTCCTTGATTCAACCGACCAGGTGTAGCATCAATTTTGATACCTAAACTAGGTAAAGCTCATGAGTGAATTACATCAGATGATGTTACTAAAATACGTACATTAGTTTTATAAGGTAAAATGACCCGATTATCAACATCTAATAGTCGAAATTCTCAATTTTCCAAATCTTGAGCTGGTTTTATATATGAATCAAACTCTAAATTTTTAAAATCGGAATATTCATATGATCAGTATCACTGGTGGCCAATTGATTTAATTGTTAATATTGGCGTATTAATTTCATCTATTAAGTATAAAATTCGCAATGATGGTAATGCAATAAAAATTAGTGTAATAGCTGGTATAATAGTTCAAATTAATTCAATTTTTTGTCTTTCTAATAAAGTTCGATTTATTAAATTATTAGTTAGAGTTGATGTTATAATATATGTGATTAATGTTGTGATTATAATTAAGATTATTAAAGTATGGTCATGAAAAAAAGTTAATTGTTCTATTAAAGGTGAATTAGCTTCTTGTAAGTTAATTTGAGATCATATAGGTATTTCTAATAAAAGATTTACTTTATTTTTGAATCTTAAATTCATTGCACTATTCTGCCATATTAGATTTAATTTGAAATTATCGGTAATTCTTGATACGAATGTTCTCTTGGTGGAAAATCTTGAATTCACTCAATTCTCGATGACATATCCAAATTGAATATTGTTTGTCGTTTAGCCACTATACTTTCTCAAATAATAAATAAAAAAAGTAGAATTCTGATTGTGGAAATTGTTGAACCAATTGATGAAATTACATTTCAGGATAAGAATGCATCAGGATAATCTGAATATCGTCGAGGTATTCCTCTCAATCCTAGAAAATGTTGCGGAAAGAATGTTATATTTACCCCTAAAAACATAGTGAAGAATTGAATTTTTAATCATAAAGGATTTATATTTAATCCCGTTATTAAAGGATACCAATTAATAAATCTTCCTATAATTGCAAATACTGCTCCTATAGATAAAACATAATGGAAGTGTGCTACAACATAATATGTATCATGTAAAATGATGTCAATTGAGGAATTTGCTAAAATTACACCTGTTAAACCTCCAATAGTAAATAAAAATACAAATCCTAATGATCATAATGTTGTTGGGGTGAATTTAATTTTTGTACCATGGATTGTAGCAAGTCATCTAAAAATTTTAATTCCTGTAGGTACGGCGATAATTATTGTTGCTGATGTAAAATAGGCTCGCGTATCAACATCTATCCCTACTGTAAATATGTGATGTGCTCAAACAATAAATCCTAATAAACCAATTGACATTATTGCATAAATCATACCTAATGATCCAAATGTTTCTGTTTTACCTCTCTCCTTTCTAATTATATGAGAAATTAATCCAAATCCTGGTAAAATTAAAATGTAAACTTCAGGATGCCCAAAAAATCAGAATAAATGCTGATATAAAATAGGATCCCCACCTCCCGAAGGGTCAAAAAATGATGTATTAAAGTTTCGATCTGTTAATAATATCGTAATAGCACCTGCTAGAACTGGTAATGACAAAAGTAATAGAATTGCAGTAATAACTACAGATCATACGAATAGTGGGGTTTTTTCTAAAGATATTCCTTTTGGTCGTATATTAATTACTGTAGTAATAAAATTAATTGCTCCAAGAATTGATGAAACCCCTGCTAAATGTAAAGAAAAAATAGCCATGTCTACAGATGGACCTATATGGGAAATATTTGATGATAAAGGAGGATACACAGTTCACCCTGTACCTGCACCTCTCTCAACTAAACTTCTTATAATAAGTAATGTAATAGAAGGGGGTAATAATCAAAATCTTATATTGTTTATACGGGGAAATGCTATATCTGGTGCTCCAATTATTAAAGGCACTAATCAATTACCAAAACCTCCAATTATAATTGGTATAACTATAAAAAAAATTATAATAAATGCATGTGCTGTGACAATTACATTGTAAATTTGATCATTTCCGATAAATTGCCCTGGTTGACTTAGTTCTACTCGAATAATCCATCTTATAGATGTCCCTAATATACCTGCTCAGATCCCAAATATAAAGTAAAGTGTTCCAATGTCTTTATGATTTGTAGAAAATATTCATTTAATCATGATAAGGTGGCCGAAGTTTAGGTTATAAATTGTAAATTTATATATGGTAAATATTACCCTTTATCAAAGGTTTTATATTCATTTAATGATTTTAAATTGCAAATTTAAAGGTGTGATTTCACTAAAACCTATATATTACTTATATATATTTAACTTTGAAGGTTAATAGTTTATTTAACTTAAGATTTTTAAATAAAGATAATTAAAGGTAATATTATATTTAAAAATATAATTATATAAAATTTTATTTTTGTAATTATTTTATTAAATTTTTGTGATATATTAGATAATATTATTATATTGTAGGATAACCGCATATAAAAAATTAATGTTACTATTGAACAAAATAATATAATAATTAAAGTAAAATATAAATAGTTAAATTTTATTATTGATTCTAGGGTTAATCATTTAATAAAAAATCCAGGTAAAGGAGGTAAACCTCCTAAATTTAATATTAATCCCACAATTATAAGTTTTATATAAATATTAGTATTTATGTTAAATTGATTAATATAAAAAATTATCTTTATATTAAATAGAGAACATAAGGTTAATGTAATTATTGAATAAATAATAAAATATTTAATTCATAATGTATTTATTATTATTATACATATAGTAATTCATCTTAAATGATTAATTGAGGAATATACTATAATTTTACTTAAAACTAACTGATTAATACCTGCTAGTGACCCAACTGATGATGATATAATTATAATTATAGGTATTACTAAATTATTTTCTATAATTTGTCTTATAATCATTAATGGATTAATTTTTTGTATTGTAATTAAAATTCCTAGTGTCCACCAATTAATTTTATTTAATATTTCTGGTATTCATATATGAAACGGTGGTATTCCTAATTTAATTATTATTCTAAAGGTTAATATTATTTTAATAATTAAAATATTAAATCTTATTATTATTGTTAATATGGCTGTAAGTATCAAAATTGAAGCTATAACTTGGGTTAAAAAATATGTTATAACTTTTTCTCTTAATTCTTTTCTTTTATTTTGAAAAATAAATGGAATAGTTACCATAAGGTTAATTTCTATACCTAATCATATTCTTAATCATTTCGTTGAACATAGAACTATCAGGGTTGATAATATTATTAGTACTAAGAATATTTTTTTTTTGTTAAATTTTAAAATTAAAAAGAAGGATCTCCTATATTTAGGGTATGAACCTAATAGCTTAAATTTAGCTTATCTTTTTATACATTGGTGTATGTGGCACTTAGAATTTTGAATTCTAAAGATTAGTTAAATTCTAAATTGTATAATAAGAGTATAAAATACATGTTTTATTCTATCAAAATAATCCTTTAATCAGGCATCTTATT